ACCCCCTGGGAGCGATAAACCTGTTGGATTTTATTAACCAAAGAGATTCGGCTTTGCGCTATAGTTAGCTCAGCACCAATCAAGAATCCCCAAGGAATTCCAAGAATTCTTGGTATACATTTGTTCCAACTCTCAACCCTCTTTTCTAGATTCATGGATATTGAATCAATCGAACGCACTTCTAAGACCTGTTCTACTTTTGGAAGACCCTGTGTTATATCACCAGATCTCGATTTTTCATATATAAATGTAACTAATGTATCTCCTTCGTAAAGGGTTTCCCCATAATGGCCATGAACAGTTGCTCCGGGGGTGGCCAAATAAGGCTTAGCTGATCGTATCACTATCGAGTCAACTTGAACAAGTATAACTTGACCCGATTTGAGGGGCGGTCCATTTTTGGCTATACATACATTTTCACAAATAAACTGTCCAAGACTAATTATTTTAGATGTCTCTGCACAATAATTGTGATGGAGAAAAGACCAATTCAAATTGACTGGATTTAAAATAATGTTACGGCATGGATCGGGATTAAAAATTTTTCCATTTTCATCCATTAAATAATATTTTAATTTAATCACTTGAAAAGTCTGTTTTAAATTGTCAAGTTGCAAATATTTAGTTACTAAGATCTGATTATGAGTTATTAAATGGTAAGATGAATAAAAATTCTCAATTGGAAGGCATGTTCCTAAAGGGCCCAATGAATTCCTAATTGGAATTAGGGGATCTTTTTTAATTGATTCTTTTATCACACTGTGATATTTTACATCTTTGAATGGCTCCATTCGAGAACAATTGGCTGCTGACAAAATTATCAACGACTGACATTCCTTATTTCTATTCAACAACGTATGAATAGTTCCTTGAGGTTGGTTAAGAGATTGTTGAATTTTTGCCTTGGAATAGGAATAAATGGCAGAAAAGGGGTTGATATTGGTACAATCTGATCCATTATCAGAGAGCAATCCTGACCCCGACGGATCATTCCTTTTTCCGATATACGAAATAGGGGATTTCACTAAGTTGATTCTTAGGAAATGTCGAATCAAACCATTTGTCCTTATTTCAACAAAAGAAGCACGGGCTTCTTCGCAAGAAGAACTTTTTTTGTCTTGGTTCCAATTCAATACTAAACAAGTCCGAACTAATTGAATACTTGTGTCAGAAATTCCTCGAATCGGTTTGCCATTTCCATAAAGGATATAATTGACAATTCGAAGTTGCACATTATCCCTTTCCTGCAATGGATCCGGTGGAAAAAGGGTTCCTAAATTTATACCGTCCGTTATTTCATATGTGACGACAGGTCGAACTAAAACAAAAAACCTTTTCTTACTAGGTGTAATTCGTTGGACATAGATCCAATTTTTAACTTTTTTGTATTCCTTGGAATTTCTTTTTCCTGTTCCTGGTGGTATCAAAACGCCGGTATGTCTGGATATCTTATCCGTCTCTCCAGGAAAATGGATATCTCCAGAAAAGATTTTCAGTTCAATTCGTTTTTTTTTTCTCTCCACCCGGACCAACCCACCGACTCGGCTTCTTAGATTTAAGGTGATTTGTGTATCGACCCCAACGATACTATTGTTCCGTACCATTATGGAAGAAGATCCGGGCAAGATATGCACCTCTTCAGGAATGAAAAAAAATCGATCTACTTTCATTTGGTATTTTGGCCTAAATTCCTTGACTCCTCGATACTCAATCAAATCCTCTTTTTTGATGACTGAATGCGTTTCTATAGTCCCATATTTAATAATGCCCGAACTCTTTCTTCTGTATCGAGGATCATCGAAATAAGCAAGAATACTATTTCGACGGAAAATACCATTTACGGGGATTTCAATCGAGATACCTGAACAGGGCATTAGTTCATTCTCGAGTTCTTGAATCGAGTGTAGTGGAATGATGAATTTATTTCTTCGCCTTTTTGACAATAAATCAGAATTCCCGTGAAGAATAGGCGAATATACGAGATTATACTGACCAGTACATATGATTCGATTAAGGTCTGAATAATCAGGAATCCTATCTTCTTTTTGACCATAAAAATCCGAACTAAACAATTTCTGCCTCGCCTGATCATTGGTTACTGAGAGGTTAGAAGTATATCTTCGCTTGCCAGAAAGAGAATGCGCATTCATTTGATCCTGATCCTTGTGGATCGAAAGGTAGACTAGACTGGACCTGCACGGCCCTCCTAATAATATCCATAAATGACTTGTTTTTGGTAATAGATGAACATTACCATATGTAAATTCGGGTGCATGATAGACATCGGTACTCCAGTGCATTTCTCCGTCTGAATCAGAATAAATATGTTTTCGAACCTTCTCTTTAAAATTCAAAGTGGATATTCCTGCGCGAATCTCAGCAATTACTTGTTCTGATTCTACATATTGATCGTTTTGAACTAAAAGCAAACTTTTGGGTGGAATATTCACATTATGTAGAATATCTTCACTCTCAATAGTTACATACAAGTCTATAGAAC